ACTTGAAAAAAGACTTATAAAAGTGAAAAAAAAACGTTTTCTAGCCCTAAAAATTATAAACGAAAGAGCAAAATGGTTTCGAAAAGTATCAAAAGAAAAAACAAGATGGGTTAGAAAAATAGTTCGATTTATAAAAAGAATAATGAAAGAACTTAAAAACGCAAGTCTAATTCCATTATTTGGATTGAGGGAAGTATATGAATCGAATACAAAAAAAAAAAAATCACTAATAAGTAATCATATAAATCATGAATCGTCCATTCGAATTAGATCTGCGGATTGGACAAATTATTCACTGACAGAAAAAAAGATGAAAGATCTGGCTGATAAGACAAATACAATCAGAAATCAAATCGAAAAAATAACAAAAGAAAAAAAAAATATATTTATAACTACGTATATAAACATTAGTCCTAACGAAACAAATTGTGATGATAAAAGATTAGAATCACCAAAAAAGATTTGGCAGATATTAAAAAGAAGAAGTGCTCGACTAATGCGCAAATATCACTATTTTTTTTATTTGTTTATTGAAAGGATATACAAAGATATTTTTTTACGTATCATTAATATTCCCAGAATACATGTAAAAATTTTACTTCAATTAAAAAACAAAATAACGGATAATTCCAATGATGAAACAAATAAAAAAGGATTTTATATTGATAAAAATAAAAAAAATAAAATTTATTTTATTTCGACTATAAAAAAGTTTATTTCTAATATTAGAAATAAAAATTCGCAGATTTTTTGTGACCTTTCTTCGTTGTCACAGGCATATGTATTTTACAAATTATCACAAGCCCAAGTTATCAACAAGCATTACTTGAAATTTTTATTTCAATATCACGGAACAATTCCTTTTATTAAGGATAGAATAAAAAAAGATTTTTTTGAAACACACGGAATATTTCATTTCGAATCAAGGTATAATAAACTTAGCGGTTTTAAAATGAATGAATGGAAAAGCTGGTTAATGGGTAATGATCACTATAAATACAATTTATCTCAGACTAGATGGTCTAGATTAGTACCGCAAAATTGGCGGAATAGAATCAATCAAAATTTGATGGTTCAAAATCAAAACTCAACCAATTTTTCTTCATATGAAAAAGACCGATTAATTCATTACAAGAAAGAAAACAATTATGCATATGCAGTAAATTCATTACCGAACCAAAAAGATAAATTAAAAAACTACAAATATGATCTTTTATCAAATAAATATCTGAATTATGAAGATAAGAAAGGTTCATATATTTATGGGTCGCCATTCCAAGTAAACCAGGCAAAAAGGATTTCCTATAATTACAATAATTATAATCCCGAACTTTTTTATTTGCCGAGAGATATAGATCTTGGAAACTATCTACGAGAAGATTCTATTATTGATAGGGAAAAAAATCCGGATAGAAAATATTTTGATTGGAGAACTATTAATTTTTGTCTTAGAAAAAAGATCGATATTGAGGAATGGAGAAATAGAGATATCGGGGCCAGCGCCAACATTAATAAAAATACTAAGACTCGGACTAATTATTATCAAATAATTGATAAAATGGATAAAAAAAAAATGGATAAGAAAGTGTTTTTGAATCCCCCGATTCATAAACAAATCTGCCCAACCAATCAAACAAAAACATTTTTGGACTGGATGGGAATGAATGAAGAAATCCTAAATTGTCCGATATCAAATCTAGAACTTTGGTTTTTACCAGAATTTGTGTCACTTTATAATACATATAAGATTCAACCGTGGATAATACCAATCAATTTACTTCTTTTAAAATTGAATATAAATAAAAACATTAGTCAAAATATCAACGCAAAGAAAAAAAAAGATAGATTATATAATCCAAAAAAATATCTTGAATTAGAGAATCAAAATCAAGAAGAAAAACAACAGCCAGTCCAAGGAGATCTTGGATCATATGCACAAAATAACAAAAATATTGGATCTGATCCATCGAAAAAAAAAAATGTTAAAGAAGATTATCGGGGATCATACATTCAAAAAAGCAAAAATAAAAATAAATCCATGATAGGAGCGGAACTAGATTTCTTCCTGAAAAGATATTTTCTTTTTCAATTGAAATGGGATAATGCTTTTAATCAAAAAATACTAAATAATATCAAGGTATATTGCCTACTCCTTAGATTGAGAAATCCAAAGGAAATTGCTATATCCTCTATTCAAAGGGACGAAATAAGTTTGGATGTAATGCTGATTCCGAAGTCTACAACTCTTACAAAATTGATAAAAAGGGGGCTATTGATTATTGAACCAGCTCGGCTATCCATAAAATGGGACGGACAATTTATCATGTACCAAACCATAGCTATTTCACGGGTGCATAAGAGTAAGCGCCAAACTAATCGAAGATACCAAGAAAAAAGAAATGTTGATAAGAATGGTCTTAATGAATCCATTGCACGACACGAAAATGGGAATAGAAACGAGAATTTTTATGATTTTATTGTTCCTGATAATTTTTTATCTCCTAGACGTCGTAGAGAATTGAGAATTCTCATTTGTTTCAATTCAAGAAATGTCAATGTTGGGGATAGAAATCCAGTATTTTGCAATGGGAACAATGTAAAGCGCTGTGGTCAATTTTTTTATGAGGATAAGTATCTTGATGTAGAGACAAATCGATTTATTAAGTTCAAATTATTTCTTTGGCCAAATTATCGATTCGAAGATTTTGCTTGTATGAATCGCTATTGGTTTGATACCAATAATGGTAGTCGTTTCATTATGTCAAGGATACATATGTATCCACGATTGATAATTAGTTGATGATACATTTACATTACATGGATCAAGCGGCATCTCTGACATGGTATATGAACACAAACAAATATATACAGCCTTATGTTGTTATATTAGATTATGGTACATGATACTGATTACCTGACCTTGATCTTAGCAATTCTATCTAGTAAGTAAGGAGTCGTCATAATCTTCTTATCTTAGGTCAAAATTCTTCTCTTTTGTAGGTTAGAAATTTTTTATCTATATTTGAATAAAATTGAAACAAAAAAAAAATTGTATTGATTATCAATTAAGTGAATAAAAAAAAAAAAAGAAGTATACGAATAAATCCCGATTATTGTGTATAACAAATTAAAATGACTGGCATTATTATTACTGATTAGTAAAATCTATATTTGTAATGTAAATAAAGAAAAAGGGACGCAGAATTTTTTGTTATGGTTAAAAATTTATTCATTTCAGTTATTTCGCAAGAAGAAAAAAAAGAAAATAGGGGGTCTGTTGAATTTCAAGTATTCAGTTTCACCAATAAGATACGTAGACTTACTTCCCATTTGGAATTGCACAGAAAAGACTATTTATCTCAGAGAGGTCTACGTAAAATTCTGGGAAAACGTCAACGACTCCTGGCTTATTTGTCAAAGAAAAATAGAGTACGCTATAAAGAATTAATTAGTCAATTGGATATTCGGGAGCCAAAAACTCGTTAAGTTCATTTTTTTTTATTTATTTATAATATTAATATTTATAATAATTAATAATTAGAATTAAAAATATTAATTATTATTTTTAATGAACTTCATTTGGTTTTCAGCAATTCGTGGAATAATGAATCGGGGAAAAAATATATGACTGTACCGACTACAAGAAAAGACCTCATGATAGTCAATATGGGTCCTCAACACCCATCAATGCACGGTGTTCTTCGACTCATCATTACTCTAGATGGGGAAAATGTTATTGACTGTGAACCCGTATTGGGTTATTTACACAGAGGAATGGAAAAAATTGCGGAAAATCGAACAATTATACAATATCTTCCTTATGTAACACGTTGGGATTATTTAGCTACTATGTTTACAGAGGCAATAACGGTAAATGGACCAGAACAGTTGGGAAATATCCAAGTACCGAAAAGAGCGAGCTATATTAGAGTAATTATGCTAGAACTGAGTCGTATAGCTTCTCATTTGTTATGGCTTGGCCCTTTTATGGCAGATATCGGTGCGCAGACCCCTTTCTTCTATATTTTCCGAGAGAGGGAATTGATATATGACCTATTCGAATCTTCCACAGGTATGCGAATGATGCATAATTATTTCCGTATCGGAGGGGTGGCTGCTGATCTACCTTATGGCTGGATAGATAAATGCTTGGATTTCTGTGATTATTTTTTAACAGGGGTTACTGAATATCAAAAGCTTATTACGCGTAATCCTATTTTTTTGGAACGAGTTGAAGGGGTGGGTATTATTAGTGGAGAGGAAGCAATAAATTGGGGTTTATCGGGACCAATGCTACGAGCTTCCGGAATTCCGTGGGATCTTCGTAAAATTGATCATTATGAGTCTTACGACGAATTTGATTGGGAAGTACAATGGCAAAAAGAGGGAGATTCACTAGCCCGTTATTTAGTCCGAATCGGTGAAATGGTGGAATCCATCAAAATTATTCAACAAGCCCTGGAAGGAATTCCCGGAGGGCCTTATGAGAATTTAGAGGTACGGCGTTTTGATAAAACAAAGGATTCTGAATGGAATGATTTTGATTATCGATTCATTAGTAAGAAACCTTCGCCCACTTTTGAATTGTCTAAACAAGAACTTTATGTGAGAGTAGAAGCCCCCAAGGGGGAATTGGGAATTTTTCTGGTAGGAGATCGGAGTGTTTTTCCCTGGAGATGGAAAATTCGTCCACCTGGTTTTATCAATTTGCAAATTCTTCCTCAGCTAGTTAAAAAAATGAAATTGGCCGATATTATGACAATACTAGGTAGTATAGATATTATTATGGGAGAAGTTGATCGTTGAAATGATAATTGATACGATAAAAGTACAAGCTATCAATTCTTTTTCCAGATCGGAATCCTTAAAACAGGTTTATGGGCTCATATGGTTACTTATTCCTATTTTTACTCCTGTATTTGGAATCATAATAGGAGTGCTGGTAATTGTGTGGTTAGAAAGACAAATATCTGCGGGAGTACAACAACGTATTGGACCTG